GATATTTATAGACGAAGAATAATAAGCCTTTACTTGACCTGTCTTTGTGTTTCGATTTTAGGATGGAATAAAAACTGACAACCTTTTTGATTTTTTGATTTGATTCATTTTTTTTCATCAAAACAATTCTAATTTTTAATTCTATAAGGTTGAATAAAAATTCGTTTGACCCTTTGATAGAATTGCTATGCTTAGTGTGTGACTCGTTGGTTTTTTTTAATAATAAAAAAAAAAGTAAAAGTCCTATAGTATGAGGTATGAACTAATAAATATAGAACTAATAACCAACTCATCGCATCACATTATCTGGATCCAAAGAAGCAGTCAAGATATGATATTTTTGTCCTATCATTGCAGCAACTGAAATTTTTTTGCATTTGGCATAAACAATAAATCTAATGAACTGTGAAGCAAAACAAAATCTACAAAATATAAAAGGATACAGATAAATGGAAAGGTGAGAGAAAGAAAAAAAAAATGAATAGAAAAGATATATGATTCCAATATGTAAGGTCTTTGAATCATTTCATAAAAGACAATGTAATAAAGCATCAATACAGATTCACAAAATTATATGATTTGAGTCTGTTCTTAGAAAAAAGTAAGAGCCTAGAGCCAATAAAGACTAAGAAGGTTGGCTCAAAAACAAATTTAATTAAGAGCTCCGTTGTATAATTCAGACCTAACCATTAATTAAGAAGCGATGGGAACGATGGAACCTGTGAATACAGAAGATTCAATTGAAAATGAATCCTACCGATTCATTTGGAAGGATGGCGGAACGAACCCGAGAACAATTCATCTATTCGGAAAAGTGAAAAACGAACCCTACAGCTGAAATAGACATTGAAAGAGTAAATATTCGCCCGCGAAAATTCCTTTCTTTTTTTTTTTTTTATATGAGCAATCCAATAGAATAAAAAACAAAATAAAGATTTTTATAAAAAATATGAAATATTTCAGATTTTTCTAATATCTAATAGTTATATATCCAAACTAATATAAAAATATCTAATAAATTAGAGAAATCCAAAAGAATCTCTTGATTCAGTGTATTATTACATGTATATCTTAATTCAATATTAAAATTTTGCATTCGCGAGGAGCCGGATGAGAAGAAACTCTCACGTCCGGTTCTGTAGTAGAGATGGAATTAAGAAAAAACCATCAACTATAACCCAAAAAGAACCAGATTCCGTAAACAACATAGAGGAAGAATGAAGGGAATATCTTATCGGGGGAATCATATTTGTTTCGGAAGATATGCTCTTCAAGCACTTGAACCCGCTTGGATCACGTCAAGACAAATAGAAGCAGGGCGGCGAGCAATGACACGAAATGCACGTCGCGGTGGAAAAATATGGGTACGTATATTTCCAGACAAACCAGTTACAGTAAGACCTGCGGAAACCCGTATGGGTTCCGGGAAAGGATCTCCCGAATATTGGGTAGCTGTTGTCAAACCAGGTCGAATACTTTATGAAATAAGCGGAGTAGCAGAAAATATAGCCCGAAGGGCTATCTCAATAGCGGCATCTAAAATGCCTATACGAACTCAATTCATTATTTCAGGATAGTAATATAGAAACAAGGGAAATAGATCTTTGAGATAAAAAAAACCTTCACCTTCTGTTTTTTTGTTTTGGAAAAACAATATTTCTTTTTCTTTTTCGCCCTTTGCATTTGATTTTTGCATTGCATTGAAAGAACCTATAAAAAAATGATATGATTCAACCTCAGACCCATTTGAATGTAGCAGACAACAGCGGGGCTCGAGAATTGATGTGTATTCGAATAATAGGAGCCAGCAATCGTCGATATGCTCGTATTGGTGACGTTATTGTTGCTGTGATCAAAGAAGCAATACCAAATACGCCCTTAGAAAGATCAGAAGTGATCAGAGCTGTAATTGTACGTACCTGTAAAGAACTCAAACGAGACAACGGTATGATAATACGATATGATGACAATGCTGCCGTTATCATTGATCAAGAAGGAAATCCAAAAGGAACTCGAGTTTTTGGTGCGATTGCCCGGGAATTGAGACAAAACTTTACTAAAATAGTTTCATTAGCTCCTGAAGTATTATAACACGAGAAGTAGAATATTTGAATTAAGAATTAAATAGTAGATTGTATATCACGTATATACCTTTCATTTTGCATTTTTTCATTTTATTTTTTTATTTATTTAAAAATAGAAAAGTCATAAAAATAAAAGAAATAATAAACTAATAAAAAAAGCATGTTGATTATATCAAAATTCGGAGACACCGCGGATTTTAGTTCATCATGGGTAAGGACACTATTGCTGATATAATAACCTCTATACGAAATGCTGACATGAATAGAAAAGGAACGGTTCGAATAGCATCTACTAACATCACCGAAAACATTGTAAAAATACTTTTACGAGAAGGTTTTATCGAAAACGCGAGAAAACATCAAGAAAGAAACGAATATTTTTTGGTTTTAACTCTGCGACATAGAAGAAATAGGAAAGGACCATATAAAAATACTTTAAATTTAAAAAGGGTCAGCCGACCTGGTCTACGAATCTATTCTAACTATCAACGAATTCCTAGAATTTTAGGTGGAATGGGAATTGTAATTCTTTCTACCTCTCGAGGTATAATGACAGATCGAGAAGCTCGACTAGAAGGAATTGGTGGAGAAATTTTATGTTATATATGGTAATCCTTCGGATATCTGAATTGGATTCCAAATTTCCTATTTGTGAAAAAAAAAAGAGAAAAGACGGGTTGTCTAATATCACTCCTCTATTAGTTAATACTTTAAGGGGGTTTTGCCTGGAATGAAAGAACAAAAATGGATTCATGAAGGCTTGATTACTGAATCACTTCCTAATGGTATGTTCTGGGTTCGTTTAGATAATGAAGATCTGATTCTAGGTTATGTTTCAGGAAAGATACGACGTAGTTTTATACGCATCCTACCGGGAGATAGGGTTAAGATTGAGGTAAGCCGTTATGATTCAACCAGAGGTCGTATAATTTATAGACTCCGCAACAAGGATTCAAACGACTAGTGGTTTTTCAACTTCAACACTCCTTCCCATGAGAATACAATTCGAGGTTCCAAATTTCAAGAAACTTATTTTCTTCCAAAAATCGGAATTAAAGTAAAGTAAGGAATGACAAATATGAAAATAAGGGCCTCCGTTCGTAAAATTTGTGAAAAATGTCGGCTGATCCGCAGACGGGGACGAATTATAGTAATTTGTTCTAACCCAAAACATAAACAACGACAAGGATAACCATTCTACTAATCTACTAACAAGAATTTTCTAAAAGATTTGATTGATGTACAAATAAAAAAAAAATGAAGGATTTGTTTTGACATGAAATGGATATATCCATATATCTTTGACTCATATTTATGAGATGCTAAAATATGGCAAAACCTATACCAAAAATTGGTTCACGCAGAAATGGACGTATTAGTTCGCGTAAGAGTGCACGTAAAATACCAAAGGGCGTTATTCATGTTCAAGCAAGTTTCAACAATACCATTGTGACTGTTACAGATGTCCGAGGTCGGGTGGTTTGTTGGGCTTCCGCCGGTACTTGTGGATTTAGGGGTACAAAAAGAGGGACGCCGTTTGCCGCTCAAACCGCGGCAGGAAATGCTATTCGTACTGTGGTAGAGCAAGGTATGCAACGAGCAGAAGTCATGATAAAAGGTCCTGGTCTCGGAAGGGATGCAGCATTACGGGCTATCCGTAGAAGTGGTATACTATTAAGTTTCGTACGAGACGTAACCCCTATGCCACATAATGGCTGTCGGCCTCCTAAAAAAAGACGGGTGTAGAAATAAGCATTGAAGAGATTTCAAGAGAAATAAATGATTCCAAGATATGATCAATTTTTTATAATATTACTATGGTTCGAGAGAAAATAAGAGTATCTACTCGGACACTGCAGTGGAAGTGTGTTGAATCAAGAACAGATAGTAAATGTCTTTATTATGGGCGCTTTATGCTCTCTCCACTTATGAAAGGTCAAGCTGACACAATAGGCATTGCGATGCGAAGAGCTTTGCTTGGCGAAATAGAAGGAACATGTATCACACGTGCAAAATTTGAGAAAATACCGCATGAATATTCGACTATAGTAGGTATTCAAGAATCAGTACACGAAATTTTAATGAATTTGAAAGAAATTGTATTGAGAAGTAATCTATATGGAACTTGTGAGGCGTCTATTTGTGTTAGGGGCCCTAAATGTGTAACTGCTCAGGATATCATCTTGCCACCTTATGTAGAAATAGTTGACAATGCACAGCATATAGCTAGCTTGACGGAACCAATTGATTTGTGTATTGGATTACAACTCGAGAGAAATCGCGGATATCGTATAAAAACACCAAATAACTTTCAAGACGGAAGTTATCCTATAGATGCTCTATTCATGCCCGTTCGAAATGTGAATCATAGTATTCATTCTTATGGGAATGGGAATGAAACCCAAGAAATACTTTTTCTCGAAATATGGACAAATGGAAGTTTAACTCCGAAAGAAGCACTTTATGAAGCCTCCCGGAATTTAATTGATTTATTTATTCCCTTTCTACATGCGGAAGAAGAAAACTTATATTTAGAAGACAATCAACACAAAGTTTCTTTACCCCTTTTTACCTTTCACAATAGATTGACTGAACTAAAGAAAAAAAAAAAAAAAATAGCATTGAAATATATTTTTATTGACCAATTAGAATTTCCACCTAGGATTTACAATTGCCTAAAAAAGTCCAATATACATACATTATTGGATCTTTTAAATAACAGTCAAGAAGATCTTATTAAAACGGAGTATTTTCGCATAGAAGACGTAAAACAAATATTGGACACTCTAGAAAAACATTTCACAGCAATTGATTTACAAATAAATAAAAAGAAATAAAAGATGAAAAAAAAAATGGATTGAATTTGGAATATCTTCAGAATAGATCCAGAATTTAATTGAATAGATGTATCTGAAT